CTTTCCCTAAGACTTCGAATAGCTGTCCCGAATTCAAGTTGAGTATGTTTCGCTTCTTCCTCGGAGAAAGACGATCAAACAATTCCCAATCATGGTCCTTGCGGATCATATCATCCGTATAGGATAAAAAAAGAAACTCCAGATATTTGCTATCTTTCTCTTTGAATGAGATCTCAATTCCAACTACGGTTTTATTAGATACCTTACAACTAGAATCCCTCTTTTTTCCGATCCGGTTCCTCCACCACCGCGAACCCCGGTTAGATTCAGGCATGATACACTTTTTATTTATTGGGAGAACCCAAGTACTCTCTTGCGAATCCATGAAACAACTCTCAGAAATATTTTTTCCTTTTGGAAGATACAGGGGCGAAACAATCAACCTATTGATATTGCAAGACCAAAAAGATTCTTCCAATGTCTCATTTCTGGGTCCAATGGAATTCATAGGTATAGGAAGAAGCCCCATCAAATAGAGATTTTTTCTTTCGACAATCTTTCGATTGTTAATACGAGATATAAGGACCGCTACTACAAGCAGTATTATACCTTTGATCGTGAAATATCGATTGCTTCTTGAACCCTGTGAATCACGTGAAAGTAGGATACTCCAAATTCGGGGGTCAAAGAGTTTCATAAAACGTTCTTGGTGGAAAAGAATGTGAGTGAAAGATCCCACTGAATCGAATTTGGTCCATGAATCTAAGAAATAGTGAGAATTCTTGATCTCTCTCAATATCTCTCTCAATTCGAAGATCCAGGATTTGAATTGATGTTCTCTCATTGATTCCTCCTAAAGATTTCATTTCAATTGGAATTTGGTTATTTACGATGTACGATGATCCCTGTTAAGCATCCATGGCTGAATGGTTAAAGCGCCCAACTCATAATTGGCAAATTCGTAGGTTCAATTCCTGCTGGATGCACGCCAATGGGAACGTTCAATAAGTCTATTAGAATTGGCTCTGTATCAATGGAATCTCATCATCCATACATACCGAATTGGTATGGTATATTCATACCATAACATATGAACAGTAAGAACTAGAATTCTTATTGATACTGGAACTCATAGGGAAGAAAATGGATTTATGGATGGAATCAAATATGCAGTATTTACAGAAAAAAGTATTCGGTTATTGGGGAACAATCAATATACTTCTAATGTCGAATCAGGATCAACTAGGACAGAAATAAAGCATTGGGTCGAACTCTTCTTTGGCGTCAAGGTAATAGCTATAAATAGTCATCGAGTCCCGGGAAAGGGTAGAAGAATGGGACCTATTATGGGACATACAATGCATTACAAACGTATGATCATTACGCTTCAACCAGGTTATTCTATTCCACCTCTTATAGAGAAAAGAACTTAAAGCAAAATACTTAATAACACGGCGATACATTTATACAAAACTTCTACCCCGAGCACACGCAATGGAGCCATAGACAGTCAAGTCAAATCCAATCCACGAAATAATTTGATCCATGGACAGCGTCGTTGTAGTAAAGGTCGTAATGCCAGAGGAATCATTACCGCAGGGCATAGAGGGGGAGGTCATAAGCGTCTATACCGTAAAATAGATTTTCGACGGAATGATAAAGACATATCTGGTAGAATCGTAACCATAGAATACGACCCTAATCGAAATGCACACATTTGTCTCATACACTATGGGGATGGTGAGAAGAGATATATTTTACATCCCAGAGGGGCTATAATTGGAGATACCATTGTTTCTGGTACAGAAGTTCCTATATCAATGGGAAATGCCCTACCTTTGAGTGCGGTTTGAACTATTGATTTACGTAATTGGAAGTAACCAATTAGGTTTACGACGAAACCTATAAATCGATCACTGATCCAATTTGAGTACCTCTACGGGAGAAACCTCAGCAGAAAACTGTTGAGTAACGGCAGCAAGTGATTGAGTTCAGTAGTTCCTCATAGAAAATTATTGACTCTAGAGATATGGTAATATGGAGAAGACAAAAAAAAATTGTTTGAAGCACGCACAGAACCGGAGAGCGCCCCTTGTTTCAAAGAGAGGAGGCCGGGTTATTCACATTTAATTTGATGGTCAGAGGCGAATTAAAAGCTAAGCAGTGGTAATTATAAAGATCCCCCGGGGAAAAATAGAGATGTCTCCTACGTTACCCGTAATATGTGGAATGGAAGTATTGACGTAATTTCATAGAGTCATTCGGTCTGAATGCTACATGAGGAACATAAGCCAGATGACGGAACGGGGAGACCTAGGATGTAGAAGATCATAACATGAGTGATTCGGCAGATTTGGATTCCTATATATCCACTCATGTGATACTTCATCATACGATTCATATAAGATCCATCTGTCTAGATATCATCATATACATCTAGAAAGCCGTATGCTTTGGAAGAAGCTTGTACAGTTTGGGAAGGGGTTTTTATTGATAAAAAAGAAGAATCTACTTCAACCGATATGCCCTTAGGCACGGCCATACATAACATAGAAATCACACTTGGAAAGGGTGGACAATTAGCTAGAGCGGCAGGTGCTGTAGCGAAACTGATTGCAAAAGAGGGTAAATCGGCCACATTAAGATTACCATCTGGGGAGGTCCGTTTGATATCCAAAAACTGCTTAGCAACAGTCGGACAAGTGGGTAATGTTGGGGTGAACCAAAAAAGTTTGGGTAGAGCCGGATCTAAGCGTTGGCTAGGTAAGCGTCCTGTAGTAAGAGGAGTAGTTATGAACCCTGTAGACCATCCCCATGGGGGCGGTGAAGGGAGAGCTCCGATTGGTAGAAAAAAACCCACAACTCCTTGGGGTTATCCTGCGCTTGGAAGAAGAAGTAGGAAAAGGAAAAAATATAGTGATAGTTTTATTCTTCGTCGCCGTAAATAAATAAGAATATAGAAAACTGAATTTTTAGAATTTGAAATAATGTGATGGGCGAACGACGGGAATTGAACCCGCGCGTGGTGGATTCACAATCCACTGCCTTGATCCACTTGGCTACATCCGCCCCTTATCTAGCTAAAGGATTTTAGCTTTTTTATTTTTCCATTCATCATTATTGTATTTATTCTTACCTTCATACTTAGATCGATATATTGGGCATAGAATGCCAATTTTAAAAATGTAATGTAATAAAGGAGTAATCCCCTGTGACACGTTCAATAAAAAAAAATCCTTTTGTAGCTAATTATTTATCGGCAAAAATTGAAAAACTAAACATAAGGGAGGAGAAGGAAATAATAGTAACTTGGTCTAGGGCATCTACCATTATACCCACAATGATTGGCCATACAATTGCTATTCATAATGGAAAAGGGCATTTACCTATTTATATAACAGATCGTATGGTGGGTCATAAATTGGGAGAATTCGTGCCGACTCTAACTTTCGCAAGACATGCAAAAACCGATAATAAATCTCGTCGTTAATTTTTTTTCTAAAAAATAATTAATAAGACTAAAATTTTAATTAAATTTTAAAATATTATATTTTTTATTTTATAAGTAAAATTAGGCAGTTTTTATTCATTTAGTGGGGATAACCTTATGATAAATAGAAAGAACTCGCGTTGGAGTACAGAAATTAAAGCTTTAGCTCAACATAAACATATATGTATGTCGGTTTTCAAAGCACGAAGAGTAATTGATCAGATTCGTGGACGCTCCTATGAAGAAGCACTTATGATACTAGAACTTATGCCTTATCGAGCATCTTATCCCATTTTGAAATTAGTTTTTTCCGCGGCAGCAAATGCTAGTAATAACATGGGCTTAAACAAAGCTAATTTATTTATTAGTAAAGCTGAAGTTAACGCAGGTACTATTGTGAAAAAATTAAGACCCCGGGCTCGAGGACGTAGTTATCCGATAAAAAGACCCACTTGTCATATAACAATTATATTGAGGGATAAAACTAAATTAGTTAAAGATGAATCTTAACTTTCGATTCATCTTTCGAAAAATATATATGGTAAAGATAATCTAATAGAAAAATATGGGACAAAAAATAAATCCACTTGGTTTCAGACTTGGTACAACCCAAAGTCATCATTCCTTTTGGTTCGCACAACCACAAAATTATTCCGCGGGTATACAGGAAGATGAAAAAATACGGAATTGTATCAAGGATTATGTACAAAAAAATAAGAAAATGTCCTCAGGTTTCGAAGGAATAGCACGTATACAAATAAAAAAAAGAATCGATTTGATCCAAGTCATAATCCATATTGGATTCCCTAATTTATTAATAGAGGGCCGAACACGAGGAATCGAAGAATTACAGATGAATGTACAAAAGGAGTTTCATTCTGTGAACCGTAGACTCAACATTGCTATAACAAGAGTTGAAAAACCTTATGGACAACCTAATATTCTTGCGGAATATATAGCTTTACAATTAAAAAATAGAGTTTCATTTCGAAAAGCAATGAAAAAAGCTATTGAATTAACTGAACAAACGGATACAAAAGGAATTCAAGTACAAATTGCCGGGCGTATCGACGGAAAAGAAATTGCACGCGTCGAATGGATCAGAGAGGGTAGGGTTCCTCTACAAACAATTCGTGCTAAAATTGATCATTGTTCCTATACAACTCGAACTATCTATGGAGTATTAGGCATAAAAATTTGGATATTTGTAGATGAGAAATAATGGACCTAAAAAATAAAAAAAAAAAATGACAAATTTTCTTTTTTATTCCATTAAATCAAACAAAACTGAGCAATTAAAATTCTATAAGGTTGAATAAAAATTAGATTGATCATTTAAGAGAATTGCTATGCTTAGTGTGTGACTCGTTAGTTTTTTTGTTAGTTTATAGTATAGATAGTTGGAATTCAAAACGACCCTCACTATGAGCTTACTAACTATATAAACTAATAACCAACTTATGGCTTCGTTTCGTATTGTCGAGATTCCAAGAAACAGTCACTATATGACTAGATCGATCATATAGTTGTAGCAACTGAAATAAAAAAAAAAATTAAATCTTATTATAGGTTGCTAAACAAAAATAAAGGGATGTGGATAAATGGAAGGATGATAGAAAGAAAGAACAAAAGTATCAATGATATATGATTCCAATATGTATGGTTTATGAATTATCTCACAAAAGGCAATGTGATAAAGCATCAATACTGATATAATATCAATAATTAAAGATAACGAGCCTCGGGTTAATATAAACTAAGAAAATTAATTCAGGAACGAATTTTGTTGGGGTTCCATTGCGGAGTTCGGGCCTAACCATTAACGAAGAGGCTATGGGAACGACAGAACCCATGATTGCATAGGATTTCATGAAAACAAACAAATCCTAATGATTCATTGGGTGGGATGGCGGAACGAACCAAGAACAAATTGATTTATTCTAAAAGTAACAAGGTCTTGACCCTACGAATGTAGCACGAAAGAGTCAATATTCGCCCGCGAAACCCTTAGTTTTTAGTTATTGAATTATACATACAATCTACATTTTGTTTTAGCGCGATTCGATACAAAATAAATAATGTTGATCTGGTATATAAAGCTTACTCTTAACTATATAACATAACAATACTAAACTATCGCTAGAATAACAAAATCAAATAATATAACAAAATGACATAATAAATTCCATTACATTACTAAGTGTAATGTGTATCATTTAATAATATTAAATATATGTGTATTCCGTAGTAATATTAATGAATCATTTCATTCGCGAGGAGCCGGATGAAAAGAAACTCTCATGTCCGGTTCTGCAGTAGAGATGGAATTTAATTAAGAAAGAACCATCAACTATAACCCCAAAAGAACAAAATTTCGTAAACAACATAGAGGAAGAATGAAAGGAATATCTTGTCGAGGCAATCGTATTTGTTTCGGCGGATACGCTCTTCAAGCACTTGAACCCGCTTGGATCACGGCTAGACAGATGGAAGCAGGACGAAGAGCAATGACACGATATGCGCGTCGTGGCGGAAAAATATGGGTACGTATATTTCCCGACAAACCTGTTACAGTAAGACCCGCAGAAACACGTATGGGTTCGGGGAAGGGGGCCCCCGAATATTGGGTATCCGTTGTTAAACCGGGTCGAATACTTTATGAAATGGGCGGAGTATCAGAAACTGTAGCCAGAGCAGCTATTAAAATAGCTGCGCGCAAGATGCCTATACAAACTCAATTCGTTATTGAGGGATAGGGATGCAGAAATTAAAAGATAAGGTGATGATGAAAAATAGAAGTTTATTTTTTTATAGACAGACAAATATTTCTTTTTATTTCTTTTTTATCCTTTGCAGCAAAATAACAGATTAAAATAAAAATGATATGATTCAACCTCAGACCCTTTTAAATGTAGCGGATAATAGTGGAGCTCGAAAATTAATGTGTATTCGAGTCCTAGGAGCTGGTAACCAACGATATGCTCATATTGGTGACGTTGTTGTTGCCGTAATCAAAGAAGCAGTACCAAATATGCCTCTAGAAAGATCAGAAGTTATTAGGGCTGTAATTGTGCGTACATGTAAAGAACTCAAACGTGACAACGGCATGATAATACGATATGATGACAATGCCGCAGTTGTTATTGATCAAGAAGGAAATCCAAAAGGAACTCGAGTTTTTGGTGCGATCGCTCGGGAATTGAGACAGTTGAATTTTACTAAAATAGTTTCATTAGCTCCCGAGGTATTATAAATACTAGTAGTATATTAAATAATAATATTATATAGCGGGGTATCTGGAATGGGTCAAGTCAATTAGTAGATTGTGTATCACGCATATACTTTATAATTAATTTTATTAATATAAATAAATTTAATTATTTTTTATTAAAATAATAAATAAACATGTTGATTATATAAAAATTAGGGGGTACCAATAATTATAGTTCGCCATGGGTAAGGATACTATTGCCGATATAATAACTTCTATAAGAAATGCTGACATGGATAAAAAAAGAACGGTTCGAATAGCATCTACTAATATTACCGAAAACATTGTCAAAATACTTCTACGAGAGGGTTTTATCGAAAACGTTCGTAAACATCAGGAAAGTAACAAATTTTTCTTGGTTTTAACCCTACGACATAGACGGAATCGAAAGGGAATATATAGAACTATTTTAAAACGTATCAGCCGACCCGGTCTACGAATCTATTCCAACTATCAACAAATTCCTAAGATTTTAGGTGGAATGGGAATTGTAATTCTTTCGACTTCTCGAGGTATAATGACAGATCGAGAAGCTCGACTAGAAAAAATCGGGGGAGAAATTTTGTGTTATATATGGTGATCTTACACCCCTTCCTCCTGTTATCTTAATTTTATCTCTAACTTCCCTTTTGGAAAAAGAGAGTAAAAATCAATTATATAACCCTTTCTCCATTAGTTAATACTTCAAGAGGCTTACCTCGAATAAAAGACTAAAATTAATTCATGAATGTTTAATTACTGAATCGCTTCCCAACAGTATGTTCCGGGTCCTTTTAGATAATGAAGATCTAAATTCTAGGTTATGTTTCAGGAAGGATACGGCACAGTTTTATATAGATACTACCATGAAATAGAGTCAAAATTGAAATAAGTGGTTATGATTCAACCAGGGGACGTAGAATTTATAGAATTCACAAATTCGAACTATTAGATGATTTTTTAAACATTCCTTTCATAGGGATACAATTTGAAGTTAAAAAAAATCAAGAAACTTATTTTTCAAGGAGTGGATTCAGAATTAAGGTAAGGAATGAGAAATATGAAAATAAGGGCTTCTGTTCGTAAAATTTGTGAAAAATGTCGACTTATCCGTAGGCGTGGACGGATTATAGTGATTTGTTCCAATCCGAGACATAAACAGAGACAAGGGTAATCTTTCTAAACTAAATAAAGAATCTTCTAAAAGAAAAAGAAGGACCCGTGTAAAAGAATCTGTTTTAACATTAAATGGATATCTCCGTATCTTTCCGTATATTTCTGACTCATATTTATGAGATGATAAAATATGACAAAACCTATACCAAGAATTGGTTCGCGTAAGAATGGGCGTATTGGTTCACGCAAGAATGGACGTAGAATACCAAAAGGTGTTATTCATGTTCAAGCAAGTTTCAACAATACCATTGTAACTGTTACAGATGTACGAGGACGAGTAGTTTCTTGGGCCTCCGCGGGTACTTCTGGATTCAAAGGCACAAAACGAGGGACACCCTATGCTGCTCAAGCGGCAGCTATAAATGCTATTCGTACGGTGGTTGATCAGGGCATGCAACGAGCAGAAGTTATGATAAAAGGCCCCGGTCTCGGAAGAGATGCAGCATTACGAGCCATCCGTAGAAGTGGTCTACTATTAAGTTTCGTGCGCGATGTAACACCTATGCCACATAATGGATGTCGACCCCCTAAAAAAAGACGTGTGTAAAAATAAGAATTAAATGGATTTCAAGAGAAATAAATGATTCAATGATCTGATTAAATAACAATATTTAGTATGGTTCGAGAGGAAGTAGGAGGGTCCACTCAAACATTACAGTGGAAGTGTGTTGAATCAAAAATAGATAGTAAACGTCTTTATTATGGTCGTTTCATTCTGTCCCCGCTTATGAAAGGTCAAGCCGATACCATAGGTATTGCCATGCGAAGGGCTTTACTTGGAGAAATAGAAGGAACATGTATCACACGCGCAAAATCTGAGAAGGTACCACATGAATATTCTACAATAGTAGGTATTAAAGAATCAGTCCACGAAATATTAATAAATTTGAAAGAAATTGTATTGAGAAGTACTCTATATGGAGTTAGAGACGCATCTATTTGCGTCAGAGGCCCTAGACACGTAACCGCTCAAGATATCATCTCACCACCTTCTGTGGAAATAGTGGACACGACACAGCATATAGCTAACCTGACGGAACCAATTGATTTGTGTATTGAATTACAAATCAATAGGGATCGCGGATATCGTATGAAACCCACAAATAACTCTCAAGATGGAAGTTACCCTATAGATGCCATATTCATGCCTATTCGAAATGCAAATCATAGTATTCATTCTTATGGGGATGGAAATGAAAAACAAGAGATACTTTTTCTAGAAATATGGACAAACGGGAGTTTAACTCCTAAGGAAGCACTTTATGAAGCTTCTCGTAATTTGATTGATTTATTTATTCCTTTTCTACATGCGGAAGAAGAGGGCATTAATTTCACGGAAAATAAAAACAAGTTTACTCTATCCCCTTTTACCTTTCAAGATAGATTAACTAATTTAAAGAAAAACAAAATAATAGTTCCATTGAAATTTATTTTTATTGACCAGTTAGAATTGCCTTCCAGGACCTATAATTGTCTCAAAAGATCCAATATACATACATTATTGGATCTTTTGAGTAATAGTAATAGTCAAGAAGACCTTATGAGAATTGAATATTTTCGCATAGAAGATGTAAAACAGATATTGGACACCCTACCAGAAGCATTTCACAATTGATTTACCTAATAAAAAATTTTCATTTTAAATCCATTCTATAATATATATATATATCATTTATATATTATAGAATGGATTTAGTTTTTAATCTTCAGCACGATCCGTACTCAGCTCAAAATGGAATATAATCAAATTAATGTATCTAAAGTCTTGCTTCAAAGTCAATCTTCCTTAGATACTTAATACTTATGCAAAGTTTAATTGATTTGAATTTGAAAAAGACCTAAAGTGAGGGATTTATCAATAGGTAATGTAGCTCCAATACCTAACCAAAGAGCTACTGCGGTACCGATAAAAAAGACTGTTGTAGCTACTGGACGACGAAATGGATTTTGGAATTTATTAACATTCTCCAAAAAGGGTACTGTCAATAATCCTATTGGTACTGAAACCATTAAAAGAACACCCAATAACTTATTAGGTACTGTACGGAGTATTTGAAATACGGGAAAGAAGTACCATTCAGGTAATATTTCCAAAGGAGTCGCAAATGGATCCGCCGGTTCACCAATCATTGACGGTTCTAGAACCGCTAAGCCCACGTTACACGCAATAGTACCTAGAATTACTACCGGAAAAATATATAAAAGATCATTGGGCCATGCGGGTTCTCCATAATAATTATGCCCCATCCCTTTAGCCAATTTAGCTCTTAATACAGGATCATTCAAATCAGGTTTTTTTGTTATTGGGATAGGTGAATTCTTAATTCTTATGGATCCATCCCCCGAAGGAACCGGACATGATAATTTTTAATCATCCGGCTCGAGCAAGAATCAAAGGAATAATGGAAATAGATCCGTATCAAATCTATATTTCATAGATATCCGTGCTATATATTAATATATAATAACTCGATGTAAGAAATGCCCGATTCAATTTTCCGAAGTTGCAATTATTCATTGCAAAGAATTAAGTTCTTACAGATAAATGCTCAATATCCAAGTAGGCTTACAAATTTGATCATGATCAAGTGCTTTTTGGATTGTCTCATGTCTTTTGATTGTTATTTATCCCCGCAACATTTTGATTTTATTACATACAAACAAAGTATTTACTTGTTACTAATAAAGTCTAACCTCTGTTCTTCCTTAGATCCCTTATTTCACTCCGATAGTATCATAGATCTGGATCAATGCATAGGAAATGAATGCATTTATATACTATAAATAAAATTAAGTAAGTGGAATAGATACAACATTAGGTCGTGCCACATTGTTTATTCTATGCTTCTATTCTATGGGATCTTGCGGAGCCTACTCATACATGACATGATTCGGGTATGATCATAGAAAAAATTCTCCTCAAGTGAACCGGCATATCCCTGCTATGTAGGGGGACTTACGTGGTGGTTGGATGCGGAGACACATTTTATTTGGTTGTCAATTCCAACGTGGCAGATCAAATCATATATCTGCATGGCCCAATCAATAGTTCAAGTCACACACTCCCATAATCCATCTTCTCTTCAGAGAATCCACTTCAACTATTGGTATCAAATAAGAAATACAATACTTCAGAGTTGAAGAGAGGTATCCAACCAAATAACATGTCTTATTTTTCAATAATCCATATTTGTAGCAATGAAATACAAAACTATTTTTTCTTCCTCCCCGAAATGATATATAATCAATTACAAATATATATGATATATTTTCTCTATAAAGGACCTGAAATACCTTGCTTACGTATCATTGGGAAGTGCATTAACATAAATACGGCAGTAAGAAGAGGCAATACAAAAGTGTGTAAACTATAAAAACGGGTCAAAGTGGATTGGCCCACACTAGCACTTCCGCGTAATAGCTCTACCAAAGGTAATCCTATTACGGGAATCGCTTCAGGTACGCCTGTCACAATTTTTACTGCCCAATAACCAATTTGGTCCCGAGGTAAAGAATAACCAGTTACACCAAAAGACGCAGTCAATACGGCCAGAATAACACCTGTAACCCAAGTTAATTCGCGAGGTTTTTTAAATCCCCCTGTGAGATACACACGAAATACGTGCAAGATCATCATAAGAACCATCATACTTGCTGACCATCGATGAACTGATCGGATTAACCAACCAAAGTTAGCCTCAGTCATTATGTATTGAACAGAGGAAAAAGCCTCTGTAACGGTTGGACGATAGTAAAAAGTCATAGCAAAACCTGTGGCTACTTGTACTAAAAAACAAGTAAGTGTGATCCCCCCTAGACAATAAAATATGTTGACATGAGGAGGAACATATTTACTAGTTATATCATCTGCAATCGCCTGAATCTCGAGACGTTCTTCGAACCAATCATATACTTTATTGGGATAGGTAACCAAAAAATAGACCCCCCCTGAGAACCGTATATGAGAATTTAACCTCGTACGGCTCAAGCAGAAACAACACAAATCAAATACGGATTTTAACGGATATGTAATAGAAAGTTAAAATTCAAATTAGCCACTTGATTCAATTTGCCCCAAAAATACCAAATAAAAAAAATCCGGAATCTCTTTTTTGTGATGATAATGCCAAAAATCTCAAGTTGGCTCCCTCGTTCCTCTTTATTCTTTATGTTAATTGTTAAAATAAAGGCCTCTTGAATCTTCTCTTTCCTATTATTTTTTATTTGTTCTTTTTTGTGTAATAATACAGATTGACTCTTGTTTTACTAGTTATTGATAGGAATTCCCTTGTTGAGACCCTGTCAATCAATTGACACCTCAGATTCATACTAGAACCACGATGATTTAATAAAGCCCACGCTAAACGCAAAGGTTCTGTGAGTAAGAACCATTTGATCATCACTTATCCAATTTCAATTTCAATGAATGGATGTTATTAATAATTCAAAAAATATAAAGAAATGGGTGTCCGTTGACCAAATTCAGTCTGAAGGAAGAAAAAGCGTTTAATTTATAAAATACCTATTTGCATTTTTTTTTTTGAGTCCGGTCGCGAGGTCTGACTGAATAGTAAGTATGAATCATAGTTCAAATATTTCTTTTCTTGATCTATTCTACAATATTCATATTCCGTGCTCCAGATACTAGAATAAATATCCGACGAGGTAGAATCATCTTGATAGAGATGACAGACTATTCTCTGTATTATCAATAGGATCAATTATAACAAGTCACACACTCATATTCCGGAAATACCGAAACAAAAAAATTCCACGGTCGAACTACCAGAATGAGAAATCTGAGTTTTAAGTGCGTTTTTATTTTTTTATTGAAAAACTAGAACTAGGACTTTATAGTCCTTAGGAACCTAATTCATTGAAATTCCATCCAATAAAACGGATGAATTATAAATTTCCAAAATGATAGATAAAAATATCGCAAACAGAGCCATTGCGACCCCCATAAGTGGTGTAGTCCCCCAGCCCGGAGCTACTTTACCATATTCCGAATTCAATGGTTTCAATAAATTTCCTATATTAGTTTGTCTTGGCCTAGATTTAGAACTATCCTCAACGGTTTGTGTAGCCATAAATCTTATTTAATGATTGGTTAAGATCTGTTGACTTTGTATACCATTTGGTTGTAGTTGTAAATAAACGATCTTATCGTAGATCCATTGTGATCCTTAAATTATCTAGAAATGGAAACAGCAACCCTAGTCGCCATCTTCATATCTGGTTTACTTGTAAGCTTTACTGGGTACGCCTTATATACCGCTTTTGGGCAACCCTCTCAACAATTAAGAGATCCATTCGAAGAACACGGGGACTAATTGAAGTAATGAGCCTACCAATGGTGGGCTCGTTACTTCAAATTAAGATGATCAAAAATTATTTTTTAGTCGGAACCTTAGGTGGTTCTCGAAAAAAGATAGCGAAAAAAATTATCCCTAAAGTCGAGACTAAGAGAAATGTATAAACCAATGCTTCCATAGATTTGATCGTGGTTTACAATTATAGCTTCCACACCTATTCATTTTGGATCATTTACTATAGTAAAGAAAGGGAAAGAATTAAAGATGGCGATTCAATCAAGTCACGATTTTTCTGGTACCTTATGTCATCAAAATGTCATCAAATAAAAAAAGTGGAGACGAAAGATATCAGAGTAATATTCTATCAGACTACTTGTTTTCTTGTAGTTGGATCTCCAAGCTTTTGGAATGCTCCAAATTCTACTTGAGAATCCAAATCTGGATCAATACCAGCAAAAACATCTCTGAACAAGGTTCTAGCGCCATGCCAAATGTGTCCGAAAAAGAAGAGCAAAGCAAATGTGGCATGCCCAAAAGTGAACCAACCCCTTGGACTGCTCCGAAAAACACCATCGGATTTCAAAGTAGCTCGGTCTAATTCAAAAATTTCACCTAATTGGGCGCGTCTAGCATATTTTTTCACAGTAGCAGGATCACTATAACTGACTCCATTGAGTTCGCCACCATAGAACTCGACAGTTACGCCCACTTGTTCGACACTATACTTGGATTCTGCCCTTCTAAAAGGAACATCGGCTCTCACAATTCCGTCTCCGTCTACCAAAACTACGGGGAATGTTTCAAAAAAAGTGGGCATACGACGTACAAAAAGCTCGCGGCCTTCTTTATCTCTAAAGATGGGGTGTCCTAACCATCCAACAGCTATTCCATCCCCGCTGTCCATTGAGCCGGCTCTGAATAATCCCCCTTTGGCCGGATTATTACCAATGTAATCATAAAAAGCTAATTTTTCGGGGATTTTAGACCAAGCTTCCGAAAAACTCAGATTTTCAGCTAGTCCTGTGCCAACTCTTCGATATATTTCTTGCTGGAAGTATCCCTGATCCCACTGATAACGAGTGGGGCCAAATAATTCGATTGGGGTAGTTGCTGAACCATACCACATAGTTCCAGCAACAACGAAAGCTGCGAAAAAAACAGCAGCGATACTGCTGGAAAGTACAGTTTCAATATTGCCCATACGTAATCCTTTGTATAGACGTTGAGGCGGACGGACACTAAGATGAAATAAACCCGCTAATATGCCCAATGTACCCGCTGCAATATGATGAGAGGCTATTCCTCCCGAAACAAAAGGATCAAAACCTTCTGCGCCCCACGCTGGATTTACAGATTGTACTTTTCCAGTTAGCCCATAAGGATCGGACACCCATATTCCAGGACCATACAAGCCTGTTACATGAAATGCGCCAAAGCCAAAGCAAGCCAACCCTGAGAGAAATAAATGAATTCCAAAGATCTTAGGCAAATCCAAAGAAGGTTTTCCGGTACGTTCATCAGAGAATATTTCTAGATCCCAATACACCCAATGCCAGATAGCTGCCAAGAAGCACAAGCCAGAAAACACAATATGTGCCCCTGCCACACCTTCGTAACTCCAAATACCCGGATTCGGTATAGTTCCTCCTGAAATACTCCACCCACCCCATGAATTGGTTATTCCTAAACGAGTCATAAAGGGTATAACGAACATACCCTGTCTCCACATTGGATCAAGAACTGGGTCAGAAGGATCAAAAACTGCTAATTCGTATAGAGCCATCGAGCCGGCCCAACCAGAAACTAGAGCTGTATGCATTATATGGACAGAAAGCAACCGACCGGGATCATTCAATACGACAGTATGAACACGATACCAAGGTAAACCCATGGAAATACCCCTTTTTTATCAAATATCAAAGAAAAATGGACACTATGTAACTTTATCGCATTGGAAAAGACTATACTATGTTATGTACCTAACCTTTTCAGTAGATTTTGTATGAGAAAGGGTTAAGATTTATTTCGTTCCATTGAAAATAACGGAACAATTTTGTTCGTAAGAACAAAGAGAAGCAGATCTATTCTATACTCGATAAGTACCAATACGCAATGGGGGTTGGGCCCCCTTTTTTTGTAGAATGAATGCGTAGATACTTGTTTATCATTCAAATGATCGACCCGCTCGTGAAAATTATTTATTCATTCTGTCTTCTTCCGGAAATATTCACCCAATCCATGTATCCAATTTATATTTAAAATAGAATAAACATAAAAAAATGAAGACAATAAATTCATTGGTACGTTTCCATATTAAAGTGAAGTATAGTACTTAACTTTTTTCTTTAATTTAATGCCCGTTGGTGTTCCAAAAGTACCTTTTCGGAATCCTGGAGAGGAAGACGCAGTTTGGGTTGACGTATAGTGCGGCTTGTCAGATATATTAGGTCATATGGGGTTTACCCGTTGTCTCCACCGATCGGGATATCCTCCGTTTCGCCCAAGAAATATTGATTGAACCATCAATTATTCGGAGCGTGAAGTGCAATTAGATCAATTTATATTGGGGATCAATATTATTAAGAATTTATGGTTAACTTGTAACGATAAAATAAAGTATCCAGGCTCCGTTCAGAAAATATAAAATTGGTAATATATATGATTACTATTTGTATCATAAACATTCTTTATTTATATTTAATTTATGCTTTCTATATATTATTAGGAGTGATCTCAAATTGCCATTCAATAGCATGGAATAATTTGAGGGAAAGCATGAAATGAAACATAAAAAAAAAAAAAGAAGCGGTACTGAGATAATTTGCCCTATATGTGCAAATAGAATTTGGACAAATCTTTACCCGGAGTAGAACACGAACCTAAAAGAATTGAAAGGGTCTATTCAAGAACAAGAAAATGCCATCGTGATTTGAATTTCGATGAAATAATACATCAATGAGAGGTTAGTTTAATAAGTTCAATAATTTTTTTTGATAAGGAAGAGAAAGGGAACCAAAACTCATGTTTTTGAAAAATCGAAGAAAAGCCCTTCTTTAGAAAAAGAAAAACCTGTTATAAAAAATAAATGAAGACTAGAATTGATACATTGATTGATTTTTTTTTTTTTTCGCAATTTTTTGAACCGTATGCATCCAAAGGTGCACGTATGGTTCCTAAGGGATACAATTTTGTCCTAATCAACCGACTTCATCGAGAAAGATTACTTTTTTTAGGCCAAGAAGTTGATAGCGAGATCTCCAATCAACTTGTGGGTCTCATGGTATATCTCAGTATAGAAGATAATACTAGGGATTTTTATTTGTTTATAAACTCTCCCGGCGGATGGGTAATACCAGGAATAGCCATTTATGATACTATGCTATTTGTGCCACCCGATGTACATACAATATGCATGGGATTAGCTGCTTCAATGGGATCTTTCATTCTGGTTGGAGGAGAAATTACCAAACGTCTAGCATTCCCTCACGCTTGGCGCCAATGAGTTAAAAAAAAAAAAAGACTATGCCTTCGCCATATCGAATATAAATAATCGAATTAGGAAAAATTAAGTAATAATAGCATGGCACTTTGAGTTCGATATGAACAAACCATTATTGTTTTTTATAACCTGAGATTTTGTATCGAGATAGTAGTATGAAATAACCTTTATTTGCTATTTTATCTTATGTGTCGGGAGAACATTTTAGCGTCACAAATCATTTTTTCCTTATTTGATCATATCAGAAAGACACTTTGGGATTGCCAAATCACAAACTAGATAAATATATAAATATCTAATATAAAGCAACAGAACCATCATAGTATTTTTTTACTCTTATGATAAAGAAGGATGGCAAATGGATTATTCAACGATCCGGCTGGATCAGATAGATTCTATTTCTTTCCCTCTTCTCTGGAGGAGGGGGTTAGTAAATTCCATTGCAGAGCCGTATGCAATGCACAAAAGGTGCCTGTACGGTTGTTCAATTCTATTTTTTTCTTCTTTTTTTATCCCTTTAATTTAAATCCCATCATGCGAGATAGAAGAACCATTCATGATGTTATCTCAATATCATCAGGGTTATGATTCACCAACCTGCTAGTTCTTTTTATGAGGCACAGGCAGGAGAATTTATCCTGGAAGCGGAAGAACTCCTGAAACTTCGCGAAAACCTCACAAAAGTTTATGTACAAAGAACAGGCAACCCTTTGTGGGTTATATCCGAAGACATGGAACGAGATGTTTTTATGTCGGCAACAGAAGCCCAAGCCCATGGCATTGTTGATCTTGTAGCGGTTGAAAATGAAAATACTTCGGATTTCGTATAAATCCATGATTCCGTTTTATTTTCAACCATAATTCGAATTTTACACGATTTGATATCTTATATTGAATCGAAATAATTAATAATCATCAATCAAAAATCAGGTTAAGATCGATCTAAACCAACCCATTCTATAATATAATTTTATATATCCGACATGCCAACTATTAAACAACTTATTAGAAACACAAGACAGCCAATAAAAAATGTCACGAAATCCCCCGCTCTTCGAGGATGTCCTCAGCGTCGAGGAACATGTACTAGGGTGTATGTGCGACTCGTTCAGATCATGAGCTCGAGCAAATGAGACAATTTTTCCAGTATCAATGATTAATACCAATGAATAGATAGAGTAAAAGAACGCTATTTACTATCTAAAATGGGGATATATTATATACCCTTATTGTTTCTTGTATATTGTGTATGGAATTTATGGTTTTCATTGGTGCAAATCCAACCACCTCAATTTGAGATGAGAAGCAATTCTCCATTGGTAGCAAATGGTTATCCATTAAGCGGAGGAAATGGTATTATAAGGGTAAGAAGCAAAACAAAAAGGTTATGCCCATATTCTTGAAAGAACGGACTAACAGGGTCAGCTACCTAGCCAACTTTCATAATTAAATGCCGTCACTGTATGGATAGCTCTTACTGTGAAAAAGGCCTATTACTGTATAATTAATGGGTAGAGCCCAAGAATGTTAACTATACAAGTTAACAATACCATTTGATTAAATGAGAGATGAGGCTCCGGCGCATAGAGAGGGCCTCACCGTTTAAGAAGTAACCATAGAAACGAAGGAACCCACTATTTTTTTGTATAGTATTTGGTAGAATTTCTTAGTTCCAGGTGAACCAAATGTCTGGCCTGGAAAGAATAAAACTAAAAAATAGTGGTTGGGAAGGTCATAGTAGCAAAAGCCATTGGAATTTATATTTTATATATTGGAATAATCCGTTTTGTTATTAACCGACCGGGGGGACAAATAATGACTGAAAGAAGAGAATTCAATTAGTTATTCATTAAAGTTTAATTTGATTCAATGACCAGAGTTAAACGAGGGTATACAGCTCGGAGACGTCGAACAAAAATTCGTGTATTTGCATCAACCTTTAGAGGGGCTCATTCAAGACTTACGCGAACAATTACTCAACATAAAATGAGAGCTTTGGTTTCCTCTCATCGAGATAGGGGCAGGCAAAAGAGAAATTTTCGTCGTTTGTGGATCACTCGGATAAATGCAGTAACTCGCGAGAATAAAGTATTCCATAGTTATAGTCGATTAATACACAATCTGTACAAGGGGCAATTGCTTCTTAATCGTAAAATACTTGCGCAAATAGCTATATCAAATAAGAATTGTCTTTACATGATTTCCAATAAGATCATAAAATAAAGGAAACTATAAAGTAATATACAGGAATGATTGAACAAGAATTCCCCGGAGAATGAACTCCGGGAAGATAGAATAAACTAAATTGAGATAAAATTTAAGATAAGAAAAGTAGGTAGGAATGAACGAACATGCTTCAATAAAAAAAATTGCTTATCCCCCTTTTTTTGTTTCTTATAAGACAAGAATTAAACCTGGATTCTGGGTCTTTTCGAGCAAAACATCCAATCCATTTGAGCTTGAATTCCAATCGGAGTTTTGAGTCAATTGAGGAATATGCCTATTTATTTCTGGCTCTAGGACCCGCAGTTCTAGGGATCGACTCGGTTCTCTCAAATTGTTTCTCATTATTAAGAAAAGGTAACGAAGATAAAATACGAGCTTGTTTTATAGCAATAGTAATTAATCGTTGTTGTTTCAAGGTCAATTTATTTATCCGTCTAGATAATATTTTTCCTTGTTCACTAATAAATCGACTAATTAAACTCATGTTTCTATAATCAATTCGATCCCCCGAGACAATTGGGGGCAAACGCCGACGAAAAGAGAGCTTGGATTTACGAAAAGGTTGCTTAGATTTATCCATGGTTTATTCCTTATTTCTAAAATTCTATTTCTTTATTAATTTAAGATCCGGCCAAAGTGGGGTTTTATTTGTATAATTTCTAATTTTAATATAATTTGTATTATATTATGATTATGTTATATGTTCTTCCTCTTTCTGCTCTTTGAGTTGGAATGAAAAGATTGCACATATGTTCCGTTCGATCTATTTCTTTATTTCCCCATGAATCGTATGCCTGTGACAATAACGACAAAATTTTCTCAATTCTAATCGACTGGGTGTATTGTGTCGATTCTTTTGAGTAATATATCTAGAAATACCCGGCGATTCTTTATTGACACCATTTCGGGCACAACAACAAGTACATTCCAAAATAATTATGACCCTTACATCTTTACCCTTGGCCATGAACCCCCTTTGGATCGACTTAACTTTTCTATTTTCGATCTGAAAATAATAAAGAACAAAAAATTAATAGAAGTTACTAATTTGAAATTAATTTTAAAAAGATTTCATTGTAATTAATATTAATTAATTCAATTAATTTAAGAGTAATAATGAAAATTAAATAGATTGAATCTATATATTTTTTTTATTTAATTTTATTTAAATATCAATTATATATTATAATATTATATATAATTTTAAGTAATACAATTTTTTTCTAACTATCAATTATTCCTATACTAATACCAATATTTCAGTTATGTATCTTCTTTACTGTGTTATGATTTCGTGGAGCCTCTCCTAGACTGGACCCGCATTTTTATTTATGTTTTTCCAAATATAATTTTATTAGATCAACTTTTTGCTTGGGTTTAATACATTTTTTTTTTTTTTATTTTTTGCATATCAATAATCAAAAAAAAGGAAATGACAAGGCGTCTGGGAATAAACGATTAATCTCTATCAATAGACCCGCTAAAGACCCAAACCATAGAGTACTTAGCACAGGTGCCGTGGAGAGATATGTTTTTATATCTCGCATTGAAAATCCTCCTTTTTATTGTTTATTGTAAAACTATAGACATAGATTATATATATGAGCAGATGTCGTAGTTCAAGATAATTTGTATTTATTTTTATGCAGAATTCCTAACTAAAATGGATATGTACAATGAACGAGTCAATGTTCTTGTCCTTAAAAAAAAGCCTGAGTGTTATCGATTAATATTAATTTTTTTATGCGTTTAGGTTTTAGATGTATATAATATATATACAATATTTTAATATAATAAATAAAGTCTAAAATCAAGAAGAAAATAAAAATAAAATGTGGAAAACAAGACAAGGATTTTGTACAATGACATTGTAAAACAATTTTTCAAAGGGATGTAGCGCAGCTTGGTAGCGCGTTTGTTTTGGGTACAAAATGTCACGGGTTCAAATCCTGTCATCCCTACCTATTACTTCTACTAATGGGCAGTAACGGGAGATTACTCGAGATTGATTAAATTTTAAAATTGGCTATATAATCTTTAATTTTTGCATACTATACTAGGTGTTTGCAAGATATTTTTGGGTACATAGAAATTTTTTTTTTTTTTTACAGTCGTATCCCCTGTAATAAGAAAGCGCTCTTAGTTCAGTTCGGTAGAACGCGGGTCTCCAAAACCCGATGTCGTAGGTTCAAATCCTACAGAGCGTGATGTTATGTCGAATCACATACAATAAAATAACTTAATAAACTTAAATTTGACCTCCTTTCAAGGAAAGGAGTAGGAGGTCAATCAAAAAATATATTTTTCAATCAAAGGTCCAATTGATCACCACGTCTGTATTGTAAATATGCAGTTACGAATAATCCTGCCAAAGTAATAGGAATTAGACCTAAAACGATTCCAAATAAAAAAACTTCAATCATTTCTATTTTTTGTTTGAGAGAATAAAAAGAGAGGTAAGATCTATCCCTAAATATTAATCTGAATTGTTCGCGAATCTCAATAACCGAGAATTGGCAATTCCCGCGCCCGCGGGACTATGGAAGACCTGGCATTTAAGAGAAATACTTATTTTTATAAATTGTTCATTCAATTTATTTCAAATAAGTCGTATCTTGTTCAAACCAATCAATAGAGCTGAGGTTATAGTTGAAGCAGCTAATAGAAAACCGAAATAACTAGTTATAGTAGACATGAAAGGGCTAAATTAGATATGTTCTTTTACTACATATGTTGATAAAACACTTACCTAAGTTTCAATTTTCCCAGATACGACAGTAAGAAAAACTATTGACAGTAGACAATATTAACTTAGTTCCATCTTAATTGATCAGTCATTATAGATAGCACTAAAAAAGATAGAATTACATAGTAGAAAAAATTGATTGCTCTGATGTGACATCAACCGGTCATGTGATTCCAAATCAACAGATTCATTGTGCAATTCGTGAGTTGAGTGAAAGTAATAAAAACTCTATCGTATAACTAAAAAAAAAAAAAAAGAATAATTGGATTTTAAAATAATTTCAATTTGAATCATTTATTTTCAATAGGATTTAACCCACTTTCTTTTCAATCGGACGGCCCAGGCCCGATACCTCCTTTTTATTTTTTTTTTTTTTTTTTTTCGGGTCCAACTCGATTTGAAGATGAGCAACTTCCAGTATCTTTTTAGCTTCTACACTCTGTCTTTTCATATCATAGAGTTCTATCTTTGTAGTTCAGTCAAAAATTTGGCAACAACGGTTGTTGCATCGCCAATATTCTGTATATTGATTGTTCTAACTATTTTCGGTTTTTTCATCAAACACACTATCATATCATAATCTATGTTATTATTTATTGTATTATGTATTGTATGACCAACTAAGCTAAGTAAATGAAAGTATTCTAAACAAAAAAATATTTAACCATAAAAAGGGTTTATAAATTTTGCATATAATTGAATTGTGTAAATATGATAATATCTTTACATGAATTAGTTAAAACCCATGGATTCACACTTTCTCAAGATCTTGACTTTCTATCTCTATCTATTACGAAACCCATAATGGAAACCTTGAAATATTATAAATAATTTGAGGAATTTTATATTGTATTAATT